AGCGCCTTCTTTTTTCTTGCTTCTCCGAGATCACGTTGTGGAAGACAAAATCGAGAAGAAGGTATCAGCAATAACGGGGTTTGTTATGGGACAGTTCATACTGTTGATATCAATCTATTATGTGCCGCTTCGTTTAGCGTTGGGTCAACCTCATACAATAACTATCCTAGCTCTACCGTGTCTTTTTGTTCATTTTTTTCGGTGGAATAATGAAACGAAAGATATATTTTTCCGTTGGGAAAGACCAATAACTTATCAAAAAACTTTCGTTATTTCAGAAATCAATGTTTATATCTAAAGCATCTTTTTTTTCCATTATTAAACCAGATCCTTTTTCCCAGTTCGACGTTAGTCAGATTAGTCAACACTAATTTGTTTCGATGCAACAACAAGATTCTATTTGTAAGCAGTAATTTTGGAGGTTGGTTAATTAGTTTCTGTTTACTCATGGAATGGGTTAAGTCGGTATCAGTCTGGATAAACTCAGACTATTTGATTAGATTGAATCGGAATATGCGATCTAAGGATTACATTCCGGAAAAAATGAAGAAAAAAATGCACCAATTTACGTGGACATTAATTATTTTCGAGACTCTAATAAAGAACGAAAAGGGGGGGTGCGAATCCTAACGCATCTCTGGGACCCAGATTTTCGTCGAAACATAATCTGGGATACTCGGCGCATTGAAAAGAGGAAAACTATTGAAAGGCTATTTCTCCCAAGGCCGCGCTCTCCCCTTTTTTGGGGCAAAACCCAAAGCAAGCTAGAGGCTATCTTTGATCAAATTTCTTTTAAACTTTCTCAACTTTTTTTAAAACTAATAAGAAAATCAAACGGGAAGAAAGAAATAAATAAAAAAAGAAAGGGTGAAGACACTCGACTAGAAACAGAAGAAGCCTGGGATAGCTTTACTTATGGACCCCAAATAAGAAGTTGTTTATTAATAATACAATCTAGTTTTAGACAATATATTTTATTCCCTTTGTTGATAATAGCTAAAAATACCGTCCATTTTTTATTATATAGAGTTTCGGACTGGCATGAAGATTTTGAGGAATGGAAAAAAGAAAAACACCTTATATGCAGAAATTCTGGTACTGAATTACGCGACGACCAGATTGTTGCCGTGTTTTATGAGGAAGGTTTCTCCATAATAATAATGAATCCTTTCTCCTTGAAACCTTGGTGCAAATCTAAGCTACAAGATTCTGGTAGAAATACAACTAAAAAAAAAAAAAAAAGGAAAAAGCTTGAAAGTGATCAGATTGAAGGTCGACTGTTTTGGGATTGGAGTCCAAACATGTTTTCGGTTCTTCCCGAACAGGATCTTGTTCGTCGTTCCCTTTAATTGCCTTTTTAAAACCCCTTTTAAAGAAACTAAAACAGAAAGTAAAAAAAACACAAAAGAAAGTACTATTGGTTTTAAAAAAAGGCAAAAAAAACCTTTCGGAGGAAAATTTGACTACATTAGGTAAATTGAAAAATTTATCTAAATCAAGTAAAACGAAAGAAGAATCGTTTACTCAAATTGGATTTATAGATTTAGAAAAGAATTCAAAGACAGACCTACAAATAAAGAATCTAAGCGATAGAACAATCAAAATCAGAAACAAAACAAAAGCAGTCGAAAAGGGTAAACTAAAAAAGATTGCTGAACTAAAAAGCCCCCTAGATTCTAATGTAGAATTAGAGTCACAACTATCCCCAAATCGTTGGAAAATCTTAAAAAGAAGAACTGTTCGATTAATAAAAAAATTACGTTATTTAAAAAAAATTTTCATTTCAAAAAAATACATAGATATCTTTCTACCTATAATAAATATTACCGCAATCAATACAAAACATTTTATTCAATTAATAATAAGAAAATACATTTTGAATAACGAAAAAAACCAATCGCAAAATGACATAACTGAAAAAGATATTCACTTTCTTTCGATTTCGACTATCAAAAAGTCAAAACCTATTAAGAAGAATTCACATATATTTTATGACCTATCTTGCTTATCGCAAGAATATGTATTTTTTAAATTATCCCAACTCGAAGTTATTAACTTATCTAAGTTAAGATCTGTTCTTGAATATCAAGGAACCTCTTTTTTTCTTAAGACAACAATAAAGGATTCTTTTAGAATATTGAATTCACAATTAACGGATAAGAAACTTCGAAATTATGATCAATGGAAAAACTGGTTAAGAGGTCATTTTCAATACAATTCTCCAATTGAATGGTCTAGATTAATACCACAAAAATGGCGAACTCAAGTGAATGTCCGTTGGACAGCCGAAAATAAAGATTTTCAAAAATGGGGTTTAAATGAAAAAGACTTATTATTTTCATTTGATTATACAAATAAAACCTCTTATCAAGTAGATTCCCACGATGCAAAATTGCGTAAATGCTATAGATTTAGTCGTTTATTAAATGCGTGTTTAAATTCTGAAACGAAGGAAGAATCATCTATTTATGGAGTACCATTAGAAGAAAGTCTGAATAAAAATAACATACTTTCTAAGGAGCTCGATAGTTTCTGAGGATATGAATATTGATCTTAAAAATAACGAGGCCTTTTTGATTTGTCGTCATCTACTAAATTGCCTTATAAAAGACCAACAGGAACTCAAAATTATTATGATTTCCCCGTTCCTGAAAATATTTTATCCTCTAGAGGTAGTAGGAAATTAAAAATTCTAACTTCTTTAAAGTTTAAAACTAGTAAGATTGTGGATCGAAACCAAGTATTTTGCAAGCAGACTAAGATAACAAACCGGGGTCCTTTTTTTTCGGAAGGTAAACATCGCAGTAGAGATCAAAATGAATTAATTAAATTAAAGTCCTTTCTTTGGCCTAATTATCGATTAGAAGATTTAGCTTGTATGAATCGTTATTGGTTTGATACTAATAATGGGAGTCGTCTCAGCATGTTAAGAATATATATGTATCCGCGATTCAAATTTAATATTGGTATGTATCTACGATTAAAATTAAATATGTATCCATGATTGAAAATCCGTTGAATCCGTCTCAGCATGTTAAGAATATATATGTATCCGCGATTCAAATTTAATATTGGTATGTATCTACGATTAAAATTAAATATGTATCCATGATTGAAAATCCGTTGAATCATGTTATGCTAATTGATAAAATAAGGAACCCATAAAGAAATTATGATTCTTGTGTATACTATATTAAAATGAAAAGAGCTGGTATTATTATTTCTGATCACAAATTCATATCTGTTCTATAAAAGGGGAGGGAACAATTGTGTTATGCTAAAAAAGGGATTCGTTTCAGTTATTTTGCAAGAGGAAAACGGAGAAAACAAGGGTTCGGTTGAATTTCAAGTAGTTAATTTCACCAATAAGATACGAAAACTTACTTCACATTTTGAATTGCACAAAAAAGACTATTTGTCTCAGAGAGGCCTGCGAAAAATTCTGGGAAAACGTCAACGGCTGCTGGCCTATTTGTCCAAAAAAAATAGAATACGTTATAAAGAATTAATCAATCACTTGAATATTCGAGAAACAGAAACAAAGGCTTAATCAATCACTTGAATATTCGAGAAACAGAAACAAAGGCTGATTGAAGAGTGGGTTTCCATTTTTCACTTCAACTTTACTTTGATGAACTTCTTTTCACTTTCAGCAATTCATGGAAGAATGAATCGGGAAAAAGCTATGACTATGCCAGCTACCAGAAAAGACCTCATGATAGTCAATATGGGTCCTCAGCACCCATCAATGCACGGTGTTCTTCGACTCATCGTTACTCTAGATGGGGAAGATGTTGTTGACTGTGAACCAATATTGGGTTATTTACACAGAGGTATGGAAAAGATTGCGGAAAACCGAACAATTATACAATATTTGCCTTATGTAACACGTTGGGATTATTTAGCTACTATGTTCACAGAAGCAATAACTGTAAATGCACCAGAACAGTTAGGCAATATTCAAGTACCTAAAAGGGCCAGCTATATCCGAGTCATTCTGTTGGAGTTAAGTCGTATAGCTTCGCATTTGTTATGGCTCGGCCCTTTTATGGCAGATATTGGGGCACAAACCCCCTTCTTCTATATTTTTCGGGAAAGAGAATTGATATATGACCTATTCGAAGCTGCCACCGGTATGCGAATGATGCACAATTTTTTTCGTATCGGAGGAGTCGCTGCTGATTTACCGTATGGATGGGTAGATAAATGTTTGGATTTTTGTGATTATTTTTTAAGAGAAGTTGCTGAATATCAAAATCTTATTACACGTAATCCGATTTTTTTAAAACGGGTTGAGGGGGTAGGCACTATTCGCGGAGAGGAAGCGATAAATTGGGGTTTATCGGGACCAATGCTACGAGCATCCGGAATACAATGGGATCTTCGTAAAGTGGATCAGTATGAGTGTTACGACGAATTCAATTGGGAAGTCCAATGGCAAAAAGAAGGGGATTCATTAGCTCGTTATTTAGTACGAATCACTGAAATGACAGAATCCATAAAAATTATCCAACAGGCTCTCGAAGGAATTCCAGGGGGGCCCTATGAGAATTTAGAAATACGCCGCTTTGAAGGACTAAGGGATACGAAATGGAGCGGTTTTGACTATCGATTTATTAGTAAAAAACCTTCTCCGACTTTTGAATTGTCTAAGCAAGAACTTTATGTGCGAGTTGAGGCTCCAAAAGGAGAATTAGGGATTTTTTTGATAGGAGATAAGAGTGTTTATCCTTGGAGATGGAAAATACGACCGCCGGGTTTTATCAATTTGCAAATTCTTCCTCAGCTAGTTAAAAGAATGAAATTGGCCGATATTATGACGATATTAGGTAGCATCGACATCATTATGGGAGAAGTTGATCGTTAAAATGATAATTGATACAACAGAAGCACAAGCTATCCATTCTTTTTCTAGATTGGAATCCTTCAAAGAAGTAGTTGGAATCATATGGATGCTTGTACCTATTTTGACTCTTGTATTAGGAATCACAATAGGTGTACTAGTAATTGTTTGGTTAGAAAGACAAATATCTGCAGGGATACAACAACGTATTGGGCCTGAATACGCTGGTCCTTTAGGAATTCTTCAAGCTCTAGCAGACGGTACAAAATTGCTTTTCAAAGAAAATCTTCTGCCATCTCGAGGAGATATTCGTTTATTCAGTATCGGCCCATCCATTGCAGTGATATCGATTCTACTAAGTTATTTAGTAATTCCTTTTAGTGATCATCTTATTCTAGCTGATCTAAGCATTGGTATTTTTTTATGGATTGCAATTTCAAGTATTGCTCCCATTGGACTTCTTATGTCAGGATATGGATCAAATAATAAATATTCCTTTTTAGGTGGTTTACGAGCCGCTGCTCAATCAATTAGTTATGAAATTCCATTAACTCTATGTGTGTTATCAATATCTCTACGTGTGATTCGTTAAGACATAAAATTGACCCTACCTCTTTATCTTTGTAGAAAAGGGCCTTTCGTGAATTTCATAGAAAAGGGCCTTTCGTGAATTTCATAGAGATTTTCATTTTTAGTAGGTTGATGAACGAAACCAGATAGTTATATGAGTGAAAGAAACTGCTAATAAATTTGCAGCAAAAAGGTTGAGTCTCATTTTCTATGTTATGTAGAAGAATTAAGTGAAAGTAATCATAAACATTATTTTACCCCAAGATTGATTTATTAGTGATCATGTCTTGAAGCGGGTGTAAAAGATCAACTGTATGGGGTTTTTACTATGTATTTCCAGTTACCCTAACGGACTATTAAAAAAAGGTGGATGGTTAGAAACACCAAGGTACACAAAGGATTTGTCATAGATATTATGTAAGTTATTTAACACAATAGGATTTTTCTGTGCATAACATAAAAGGAATTCTGGTTGGGACTTTAAGTTGGTAGAAATGATCAAGAAGTACTTCCCCTGATTCCGATCTAGAGTATACTCCTATCCACCGATTAAGTAAATAACTATCAAGAACGAAGTAATCCTTTATTTTGTTTAAAATCCCCTTTTTTGAGAAAGGAGAATAGGAACGAAAAAACCAAATAAAAAGATATAGAATTGCACTACAAAGTAAAGTAAAGGGATCTTTCTCTATTTCATATTTAATTTTAAGAGATAGAATTCTTGTCATCATTTGTAGACTAATGCGATGAAAAAAATTTCGTAATCGCAAATGCTAGGTTGAAATAGATAGGAATAGTGTGACAAGAAAGATTTTATTGAAAGCGTAAGTTATTACTCAACAAAGAAAAAATGCAAATTCTTAAAAGATAAGATAAATTCCGAAGCACTTTATTTTGAATATAGCAGACAGAATTCCATTATCTAATTCAGGACTTTATGATAGATTTTGGTTTTACCTATCCTATGAATATATCTATATCAAGATAAATAATAGCGACCTGGTCCTTATAAATAATAGCGACCTGGTCCTTATATTTATTTGTGACTTTTGAGGAGCCGTATGAGATGAAAATCTCATGTACGGTTCTGTAATAGCAATGGGGACAGTGATGTTATCATTGACTATGATTATCTAACAGTTCAAGTACAGTTGATATAGTTGAAGCGCAATCAAAATATGGTTTTTGGGGGTGGAATTTATGGCGTCAACCTATAGGGTTTATCGTTTTTTTAATTTCTTCCCTAGCCGAGTGTGAGAGATTGCCTTTTGATTTACCAGAAGCAGAAGAAGAATTGGTAGCAGGTTATCAAACCGAATATTCAGGTATCAAATTTGGGTTATTTTATGTTGCTTCATATTTGAATCTCCTAGTTTCTTCATTATTTGTAACAGTTCTTTACTTGGGGGGTTGGAATCTTTCCATTCCGTACATATCTTCTCTTGGGCTTTTTGAAATTAATAAAGCAGGGAGAATCTTTGGACTAATAATGGGTACCTTTATTACATTAGCTAAGACTTATTTATTTTTGTTCGTTCCTATCACAACAAGATGGACTTTACCGAGGTTAAGAATGGACCAACTATTAAATCTAGGCTGGAAATTTCTTTTACCTATTTCTCTAGGTAATCTATTATTAACAACTTCTTCCCAACTTCTTTCACTCTAACGGAATACAATATTTTATATTTTTATATTCACGACTTGTCTAAAACAAGAGAAAGAAATAAGCATTCAAATTATTATTTTTAGGTATTCGCGATATGTTCTATATGGTAACTGAGTTGATGAATTATAGTCAACAAACAATACGAGCTGCGAGATACATTGGTCAAAGTTTTATGATTACCTTATCATATGCAAGTCGTTTACCCGTAACTATTCAATATCCCTACGAAAAATTGATCACATCAGAGCGTTTCCGAGGCCGAATCCATTTTGAATTTGATAAATGCATTGCTTGTGAAGTATGTGTTCGCGTATGCCCTATAGATCTACCCGTTGTTGATTGGAAATTGGAAACGAATATTAGAAAGAAACGATTGCTTAATTATAGCATTGATTTTGGAATCTGTATATTTTGTGGTAATTGCATTGAGTATTGTCCAACAAATTGTTTATCAATGACCGAAGAGTACGAACTTTCTGTGTATGATCGTCACGAATTGAATTATAATCAAATTGCCTTAGGTCGATTACCAATATCAGTAATCGACGATTACACAATTCAAACAGTTTTAAATTTGCCTGAAATAAACTAAAAATGCTTGATTCAAGAAGAATTCCCAAAAATTTTTTTTAGATCTAAAATTCAAATGAAGAATCTTTTTTGCTTGCTGAATAACTACAACTAAAAAATCTTGGTTAGTTGCTGAGAGTCGCGGTTTAGTTTGGATTGAAAATCCTTTAATTCGAATTTCAAAAGTATAGAGTTTGACACTAAACTACTTTTGGGAATAAAGAAACAAGGTTGGTCCAATAACTATACCAATCCACATCGATTCTAATTTCATTCAATTCCAATTAAGCCTATAAAAAAAAAAGAATGACTTCTTTTCCTGGTCAGGTCAATAAAGTTATGAAAGATTTCAATTTTTTTATCTCTTATTTATAATTATAATGGATTTACCTGGACCAATACATGATTTTCTTTTAGTCTTTCTGGGATTGGGTCTGATATTAGGAGGTCTAGGAGTGGTGTTACTTCCCAATCCAATTTTTTCTGCCTTTTCGTTGGGATTGGTTCTTGTTTGTATATCCTTATTCTATATTCTATCGAATTCCTATTTTGTCGCTGCCGCGCAGCTCCTTATTTATGTAGGAGCCATAAATGTTTTAATCATTTTTGCTGTGATGTTCCTGAATGGTTCAGAATATTACAAAGATTTGCATCTTTGGGCTGTTGGGGATGGGCTTACTGCGATGGTTTGTATAAGTATTTTTGTTTCACTAATTGCTACAATTCCAGATACGTCGTGGTATGGAATTATTTGGACTACAAAATCAAGTCAGATTATCGAGCAAGATTTGATAAGTAATAGTCAACAAATTGGGATTCATTTAGCAACAGATTTTTTTCTTCCATTTGAACTAATTTCAATAATTCTTTTAGTTTCCTTAATAGGTGCAATTGCTGTAGCTCGGGAATAAAACATCTTTGGAACTATAAATTGATTTAGGAATTAAAAGAAAATTTCGCTCTGGGTTATTATATTCTTTTCCCTTCAACTCTACGCGAATTCATAATATAAACTACAAATGCTTTAGTTCTATACTATTATCAATATATATTCGTTTAGTTCGTTCTTCTTATATCGAATCCGCCAGTATTGTTGTTCATATTGAAATGCATCAAGATTGAGAAGGAGTTGTTTAATGATGCTCGAACATGTACTTGTTTTGAGTGCTTATTTATTTTCTGTCGGTCTCTATGGATTGATCACCAGTCGAAATATGGTTCGGGCCCTTATGTGTCTTGAACTTATATTGAATGCAATTAATATAAATTTTGTAATATTTTCTGATTTTTTTGATAGTCGTCAATTAAAAGGAGCTATTTTTTCTATTTTTGTTATAGCTATTGCGGCTGCTGAAGCAGCTATTGGACTAGCTATTGTTTCATCAATTTATCGTAATAGAAAATCGACTCATATAAATCAATCCAATTTTTTAAATAAATAGTGTTTGTTCATCATATAAATTTAGATATCTGATACTCATAAATCAATTCAAATCAAGATATCTGACAGGTGGACGGAGTGATAATCTTTAGCACAATGATAAGAAATCAAAGTATTTTGGACTTCTCTTATAACCAAATCCGGAAGTAGATTCATTAGAAAAAATTCTGGCTTTTAACTCATTGATTCGTCTGGTATCTAATTGAACTATATTATATGATTCATTCATCAGTTTACTAGATAGAAAATTTATGACGAAAAAAATGTATAGATCCAATGTCACATTCAGTAAAGATTTATGATACATGTATAGGGTGTACTCAATGTGTTCGAGCTTGTCCTACAGATGTATTAGAAATGATACCTTGGGATGGATGTAAAGCTAAACAAATTGCTTCCGCTCCAAGAACAGAAGATTGCGTCGGTTGTAAAAGATGTGAATCGGCTTGTCCAACGGATTTTTTGAGTGTTCGAGTTTATTTATGGAATGAAACAACGCGCAGCATGGGTCTAGCTTATTGATATGTAAAAAAAAATTTTCACAGGAATCTATTTGATTTTTTTACCGACAAAGCCCGTGCTCAAAAATAGCATATTTGTCTTTTTTTTTTTTTTTTTAGCATGGGCTTTTCTGGTCTAAGTGTATCTTGTCTTTACCACGAATTTTTTTCCTTGGTTAACAATAATTGTAGTTTTTCCGATATTTGCAGGGTCCTTAATTTTATTTCTTCCCCATAGAGGAAATAAGTTAATTAGGTCATATAGTATATGTATATGCATTTTAGAACTCCTTCTAACAACTTATGCATTCTGTTATCATTTTCAATCAGATGATCCATTAATCCAACTCGTAGAGGACTATAAATGGATCCGTTTTTTTGATTTTCATTGGAGATTAGGAATAGAT